TTGTCAATTATATCCTTTATGGAAACGGAAAGTCAATTCGCGGAATTTTTCACACAAGTATTCAATTAGTTCGGACTTGCTTAGTATTGAATTGGGACCAAGAAAAAAATGGTTCTATAGAAGAAGTTCATGCTTCTCTTATTGAGGTAAGGGCAAATGATCTGATTCAAAATTTCATAAAAATTGAGTTAGTAAAGTCTAGTATTTCATATGCCGAAAAAAGGTATGATACGGCGGGTTCGGGATTGATCCCCGATAATGGATTAGATTGCACCAATATCAACCCTTTTTTTTCGAAAGTGAAGATTTCAGTAGTTACTCAGCATCAAGCAACTATTGGTACATTGTTGAATCAAAATAAGACTTTGATAATTTTGTCATCATTCAATTGTTCTCGAGTTGGCCCATGTCCATTCAATGGTTCGAAATATAACATCACGGCAAAAGAATTGAATCCCATAATTCTAATTAGGGATTTGTTGGGTCCCCTAGGTACTATTGTATCTAAAATAGTGAACTTTTATTCAGCTTACTATTTAATAACTCATAATCAGATCTTGGTAAACAAATATTGGATACTTGATAATTTGAAAGCGACTTTCCAAGTACTTGAAGTACTTAAATACTGTTTAATAGATGAAAATAGAAGGATTTATAATCCCAACCCATGCAATACCATCATTTTGAATCCATCCCATTTGAATTGGTGCTTTTTACATCACAATTATTGTGAAGAAACATCCACAATAATTAGCATTGGACAATTTATTTGTGAAAATCTATGTCTAGTTAAATATGGGACACATATAAAAAAATCTGGTCAAATTTTAATTGTTCATGTTGATTCCTTAGTTATAAGATTAGCTAAGCCGTATTTAGCTACTCCAGGAGCGACTGTTCACGGACATTACGGAGAAACCCTTTCTGAAGGAGATACATTAGTTACATTTATATATGAAAAATCCCGCTCTGGTGACATAACGCAGGGACTTCCAAAAGTGGAGCAAATCTTAGAAGTGCGTTCGATTGGTTCAATATCGATGAACCTTGAAAGGAGAGTCGAAGGTTGGAACGAACGTATACCAAGAATTCTTGGAATTCCTTGGGGATTCTTAATTGGAGCTGAGCTAACTATAGCCCAAAGCCATATCTCTTTGGTTAATAAGATCCAAAAGGTTTATCGATCTCAAGGGGTGCAGATTCATAATAGACATCTAGAGATTATTGTACGACAAGTAACATCAAAAGTGTTGGTTTCAGAAGACGGAATGTCTAATGTTTTTTCGCCTGTAGAATTAATTGGATTGCTGCGAGCAGAACGAGCAGGGCGTGCTTTAGACGAAGCGATCTGTTATCGGGCAATTTTATTAGGAATAACGAGGGCGTCTCTGAATACTCAAAGTTTCATATCTGAAGCAAGTTTTCAAGAAACTGCTAGAGTTTTAGCAAAAGCTGCTCTACGGGGGCGTATTGATTGGTTGAAGGGTCTGAAAGAAAATGTAGTTCTGGGGGGAATTATCCCTATCGGTACCGGATTTAAAAAATTAGTGCACCGTTCAAGGCAAGACAAAAACATTCATTTTGAAATAAAAAATAAAAATGTATTCAAGTTGGAAATGAGAGATATTTTGTTACACCATCGAGAATTTTTTTGTTCTTGTAGCCCAAAGAATTTCCATGACACATTAGAAAATTCATTTACGCGATTTCATAATTCCTAAGCAGAGATTTTTTCTTTTTCCTTTCTAGTTTTGTTAAGTAAAAAAATGAAGTAAGTAATAAAAAAAAATTAATGGTTCGGACTATGTATCAATGGTCAACCTCGTTATAAGGTTCCGTAGGAACAATTAGTTATTTCTAAAAATAAAAAAGAGAAAGCGCGGGAAAAATGACAAGAAGGTATTGGAACATCCATTTGGAAGAGATGATGGAGTCGGGAGTTCATTTTGATCATGGTACTAAGAAATGGAATCCTAGAATGGCCCCTTACATTTCTGCAAAGCGTAAAGGTATTCATATTACAAATCTTACTAGAACTGCTCGTTTTTTATCAGAAGCCTGTGATTTAGTTTTTGATGCAGCAAGTCGAGGAAAACCTTTTTAATGGTTGGTACCAAAAATAAAGCAGCGGATTTAGTAGTCTCAGCTGCAATAAGGGCTCGATGTCATTATGTTAATATGGCTCGGTGGTATGTTAACGAATTGGTCCACTACAGAAACGAGACTTCATAAGTTCAGAGACTTAAGAGGAGAACAAAAGATGGGGAAACTCAACCGTCTCCCTAAAAGAGATGCAGCAATGTTGAAGAGAAAATTATCGACTTTGCAAACATATCTGGGTGGGATCAAATATCTGATATCTGACTGGGTTGTCCGATATTGTAATCATCGTTGATCAGCAAAAAGAATATACAGCTCTTCGAGAATGTGTCATTTTTGGAATTCCAACAATTTGTTTAATCGATACAAATTGTGACCCGGATCTTGCAGATATTTCGATTCCAGCCAACGATGACGTTATAGCTTCAATCCGATTGATTCTTAACAAATTAGTATCCGCAATTTGTGAGGATCGTTCTAGCTATATAAGAAATCATTGATTATGATTATGTTATGATTAAGAATAATAAGATTAGTTAATTATTTTGATTTCTTAGATTGGTTACTATTCTTGTCTTGAATTTTTAAAAAGAGATAAAATGGGATATTATGTTATGTGATTTCTTGGTATTTTAAATATATGATTAATGATGAAAGTAGATAAGTTGAAAAAGAGATGGTTGAATCAAAATAATTTTTTTTTTAAGTTTGATTTCTGTCAGAGGGCAATATGAATGTTATACCATGTTCCATTAAAACACTCAAAGGATTCTACGATATATCAGGTGTAGAAGTAGGCCAACATTTATATTGGCAAATAGGAGGTTTACAAATTCATGCTCAAGTACTTATCACTTCTTGGGTAGTAATTGCTATCTTATTAGGGTCAGTTATCATAACTGTTCGGAATCCACAAACTATTCCTACCGATGGGCAGAATTTCTTTGAATATGTTCTTGAATTTATTCGAGACTTGAGTAAAACTCAGATTGGAGAAGAATATGGGCCTTGGGTTCCCTTTATTGGAACCATGTTCTTATTTATTTTTGTTTCTAATTGGTCTGGAGCTCTTTTACCTTGGAAAATCATACAGTTACCTCATGGAGAGTTGGCTGCCCCCACGAATGATATAAATACTACTGTTGCTTTAGCTTTACTCACGTCCGTGGCATATTTTTATGCGGGTCTTACCAAAAAAGGATTGGCTTATTTTGGAAAATACATTCAACCAACTCCAATCCTTTTACCAATTAACATCCTAGAAGATTTCACAAAACCTTTATCTCTGAGTTTTCGACTTTTCGGGAATATATTGGCGGATGAATTAGTAGTTGTTGTTCTTGTTTCTTTAGTACCTTCAGTAGTTCCTATCCCTGTCATGTTTCTTGGATTATTTACAAGCGGTATTCAAGCTCTCATTTTTGCAACTTTAGCCGCGGCTTATATAGGGGAATCCATGGAGGGTCATCATTGATTAGTTTTCAAAAGAGTCTTCTTTTTTTAAGTTTACCCCGACTGAGGCAATGCATGGTTCAAGAAAATATACTTGGTTCGGTAACATATACATATATAGATAGAAATAAGAAATCCATATGTATATATGACTAGAGTTCTAAGAGGAAAGATAGACGATATTACGAAGGATTAGGGAGATCACACTAGATATATGTCTATATGTAATGTCTATAAGTCCAGCTACAGTTCCTGTATATCTTTCGACGAATTATTCTAGAATCTGATTCAATAAAAAATGCGGGCGGTTTCCGTTATGAAAGAAACAAATGTATATATGATAGTAGATATAATTAGTTATATAGGGTTTATCCCTATCTATATTTTTTTTTGAAGTTTTAGTTACTTCGATTCAATATTTTTTAGTGATCAAATTAAGTAAGAATTCCTTGGTTGATTGTATCATTAACCATTTTTTTTTGGTGCGAGGAACCTATCATCATGAATCCACTGATTTCTGCCGCTTCCGTTATTGCTGCTGGATTGGCCGTAGGGCTTGCTTCTATTGGACCTGGAGTTGGTCAAGGTACTGCTGCAGGCCAAGCCGTAGAAGGTATTGCGAGACAACCAGAAGCAGAAGGAAAAATAAGAGGCACCTTATTGCTTAGTCTAGCTTTTATGGAAGCTTTAACCATTTATGGGCTCGTTGTGGCATTAGCACTTTTATTTGCAAATCCTTTTGTTTAATTTAATCCTAGAATGAAAATGTAAAAAAGTGCATTACACTTCTTATTTTATTAATTCGTTGCGGTTTGCTTCTGTGAATTATATCACTACTTTACTTTACTCCTACAATTATGTATTTGTTGGAACAATACCCCGGGAAAGACTGATTTGAGGATGACTAATTAGTGGATTTGCTCGTTTTATTCCTTCCCGTCCTTCGGTTAGTACGATGGAATTTTTACTTTCCTTTTAGGAAGTGTTTGAACAGGGGAAATATTTTGCAATTTCTACAAGACCTAGGACCTAACTTAATAAGTATCTTATCGGAAACTTAAAACAAAGAAAAAAATTAAGAAAAAGAAATCGATCAAAAAAGGGCAAGTCAAGTGATACAAAAAGAACTCTGTTCTTTGTTAGTCCTATCTATAAGAGGAGAGCATATGAAAAATGTAACCGATTCTTTCGTTTCCTTAGGCCACTGGCCATCTGCCGGGAGTTTCGGGTTTAATACCGATATTTTAGCAACAAATCTAATAAATCTAAGTGTAGTGCTTGGTGTATTGATTTTTTTTGGAAAGGGAGTGTGTGCGAGTTGTATATTTCAAGAATAGGTTGGACCCAACCGGCTGCACTTTAATTTATTTGTGTTATTTATATACATATTTTTTTTTAGAATAAGATAAATAGGAAAAAAGTGTACAATCTCGACGAATTCCTTCTGA